GTTAATGTAGCTTAACTAAAAGCAAAGCACTGAAAATGCTTAGATGGACCATCACAAGTCCCATAAACATAAAGGTTTGGTCCTAGCCTTACTGTTAATTATAATTAAACCTACACATGCAAGTTTCCGCTGCCCAGTGAGAATGCCCTCAAAATTATCCAAAAATCAACAGGAGTAGGCATCAGGCACACCATAGGTAGCCCATCACGCCTTGCTTAACCACACCCCCACGGGATACAGCAGTGACTAACATTAAGCCATAAACGAAAGTTTGACTAAATCATAATTATTAGGGTTGGTAAATTTCGTGCCAGCCACCGCGGCCATACGATTAACCCAAATTAACAGAAAAACGGCGTAAAGTGTGTTTAAGCACTAACAACCAATAAAGCTAAAATTCAACTAAACTGTAATACGCTATAGTTGTCACCAAAATACACAACGAAAGTGGCTTTAACTATGCTGAAGACACTATAGCTAAGAAACAAACTGGGATTAGAGACCCCACTATGCTTAGCCCTAAACCAAGATAATTCAATAACAATATTATTCGCCAGAGAACTACTAGCCAGCGCTTAAAACTCAAAGGACTTGGCGGTGCCCTAAACCCACCTAGAGGAGCCTGTTCTATAATCGATAAACCCCGATAAACCTCACCCATTCTTGCCAATACAGCCTATATACCGCCATCGTCAGCTCACCCCATAGGGAAAAAAAGTAAGCAAGATCATAATCCATAAAAACGTTAGGTCAAGGTGTAGCATATGAATGGGAAAGAAATGGGCTACATTTTCTAAATTAGAACATAACGAACTACCTTATGAAACCTAAGATACTGAAGGAGGATTTAGTAGTAAATTAAGAATAGAGAGCTTAATTGAAGCAGGCAATAGGACGCGCACACACCGCCCGTCACCCTCCTCAATTAAAACCTGAAATATAAATAATAAAACTCAAACAAAAAGAGGAGAAAAGTCGTAACATGGTAAGTGTACTGGAAGGTGCACTTGGAATATCAAAATGTAGCTTATAATAAAGCATTTAGCTTACACCTAAAAGATTTCAGTTAATACTGACCATTTTGAGCCAATCACAGCCCTAGCACCTATCAAAAAAATTATCTCAACAAACAAAAAAAAACATTTTAACCTATCACAGTATAGGAGATAGAACAGATAAGCAGGCGCAATAACATTAGTACCGTAAGGGAAAAATGAAAGACCAATTAAAAGCACCAAAAAGCAAAGATTTAACCTTTTACCTTTTGCATAATGATTTAGCCAGTTAAATCGGACAAAAAGAATTACGCCCGCCCCCCCGAAATCAAGTGAGCTACTATAAAACAGTACACCAGAACCAACTCGTCTATGTAGCAAAATAGTGAGAAGATTTTATAGTAGAGGTGAAAAGCCAACCGAACTTGAAGATAGCTGGTTGTCCAAAACATGAATTTTAGTTCAACTTTAAATTTTAATCAAAGTCCTAACAACCATAATTTAAATTTAAAATATAATCCAAAGAGGGACAACTCTTTAGATCACGTGAACAAACTTTCTTAGAGGATAATGTACATTATAACAAACATTGTGGGCCTAAAAGCAGCCATCAATTAAGAAAGCGTTAAAGCTCAAACCTACTTACACCTTAATACCAACAATCCTACCAAACTCCCTAACCCCATATTGGACGATTTTATTAACTTATAAAAGACATAATGCTAAAATCAGTAACAAGAAATAATTCTCCTTGCACAAGCCTACATTAGTAACGGAACAACCACTAACAATTAACAAACAAATAACAATAATCACAAACTAGCAAAATTACTAATACATTGTTAACCCAACACAGGAGTGCATTCAGGAAAGATTAAAAAGAATAAAAGGAACTCGGCAAACAAAAACCCCGCCTGTTTACCAAAAACATCACCTCTAGCATATCAAGTATTAGAGGCACTGCCTGCCCAGTGAGTTAAACTTTAACGGCCGCGGTATCCTGACCGTGCAAAGGTAGCATAATCACTTGTCCCTTAAATAGAGACTAGTATGAATGGCATAACGAGGGTTTAACTGTCTCTTATCCTTAATCAGTGAAATTGACCTTCCCGTGCAGAGGCGGGAATATCCTTACAAGACGAGAAGACCCTATGGAGCTTAAGATTCATAGTCTAACCTAACTTAACAAAACCCTACATGGAACAATATAATGACTAACTAGACTATAACCTTTGGTTGGGGTGACCTCGGAGCACAATAAAACCTCCGAATGACATAACTTAGATCTACTAATCCAAGTGTGACACCACCAGTAATTGACCCATATATTGATCAACGGAACAAGTTACCCTAGGGATAACAGCGCAATCCTATTCAAGAGCCCATATCGACAATTAGGGTTTACGACCTCGATGTTGGATCAGGACATCCAAATGGTGCAACCGCTATTAACGGTTCGTTTGTTCAACGATTAAAGTCCTACGTGATCTGAGTTCAGACCGGAGAAATCCAGGTCGGTTTCTATCTGTATATTAATTTCTCCCAGTACGAAAGGACAAGAGAAATAAGGCCTACGCTACTAACGAGCCTTAGAAATAAGATATGAATATATCTAAATATCTTAATTCAATAACTTTATGCTCTAGAAAAGAGCTATTAAGGTGGCAGAGCTGGCAATTGCATAAAACTTAAACCTTTATAACCAGAGGTTCAAATCCTCTCCTTAATACATGTTTATTATCAATTTATTACTATACATTATTCCAATCCTCTTAGCCGTTGCCTTCTTAACATTAGTAGAACGAAAAACCCTAGGATACATACAATTTCGAAAAGGCCCAAATATTGTAGGACCTTACGGTCTTCTACAACCCATTGCTGATGCTGTCAAACTATTTACAAAAGAACCACTACGCCCACTAACATCATCAATCTCAATATTCATTATTGCCCCTATCCTAGCCCTCACCCTAGCATTTACTATTTGGACACCCTTACCAATGCCCCATTCCCTAATTGACCTAAATTTAGGACTTCTATTTATCCTAGCGCTATCTGGATTATCAGTTTATTCAATCCTATGATCTGGCTGAGCATCAAACTCTAAATACGCCCTCATAGGAGCCTTACGAGCCGTCGCCCAAACAATCTCATATGAAGTAACCCTAGCCATCATCCTACTATCAATTATACTTATTAACGGCTCCTTCACCCTAAAAAACTTAATCATCACACAAGAAAACATGTGACTAATCATAGCTACATGACCTCTAACCATGATATGGTATATTTCCACCTTAGCAGAAACTAACCGAGCCCCATTTGATCTAACCGAAGGCGAATCAGAACTAGTATCCGGATTCAACGTTGAATATGCAGCAGGTCCATTCGCCATATTTTTCCTAGCTGAATATGCCAACATCATAGCTATAAACGCCATAACAGCCATTCTATTCTTCGGCTCATCAATCAACCACAACTTTACCCATCTAAATACACTATCATTCGTAACCAAAACAGCACTACTCACATTTATATTCCTATGAGTACGAGCCTCATACCCACGATTTCGATACGACCAACTAATATATCTACTATGAAAAAACTTCCTACCCTTAACATTAGCCTTCTGCCTATGATTCATCTCCTTCCCAATCGCATTTTCATGCATCCCACCACAAATCTAAGAAATATGTCTGACAAAAGAATTATCTTGATAGGATAAATAATAGGGGTGCAAATCCCCTTATTTCTAGAACAATAGGATTCGAACCCATATCCAAGAACTCAAAATTCTACGTGTTTCCATTACACCACATTCTAGTAAGGTCAGCTAAATAAGCTATCGGGCCCATACCCCGAAAATGTTGGTTTACATCCTTCCCATACTAATGTCCCCTTACGTTCTACTAATCATTTCCATCAGCCTACTCTTAGGCACATCACTCACCTTACTAAGCAATCATTGACTAATAGCTTGAATAGGCCTAGAAATCAATACATTAGCAATCATCCCCATAATAACATACCCCAATCACCCTCGAGCCACAGAATCTGCTATCAAATATTTTCTAACACAATCAACCGCCTCCATAATACTTATATTCGCCATCATCAATAACGCCTGAATAACGAACCAATGAACATTATCCCAAATTTCCGACCAAACTTCCTCCATCACCATAACATTAGCCCTAGCAATCAAACTAGGATTAGCACCATTCCATTTCTGAGTCCCAGAAGTCACCCAAGGAATTCCACTAACATCAGGCATACTTCTACTTACCTGACAAAAAATCGCCCCAATATCACTAATATACCAAATCTCCCCCTCCCTAAACATAAAAATTCTAGTTATCCTAGCATTCTCATCCACTCTACTAGGCGGTTGAGGCGGACTAAACCAAACACACCTACGAAAAATCCTAGCCTACTCATCCATCGCCCACATAGGATGAATAACCATTATCATCCTAATCAACCCTACCCTAACACTCTTAAATTTAATCATTTATATCGTCGCAACACTAACTCTATTCTTAGCACTTAATCACTCATCAATTACAAAAATCAAATCACTAGCTAACCTATGAAACAAATCAACCCCAATAACCATCGTCATTTTACTTACCCTCTTATCCCTAGGAGGCCTACCTCCCCTTACCGGTTTCATACCAAAATGACTAATCCTACAAGAACTAGTAGAACATAACAACATTCCCATAGCCATGCTAATAGCACTATCTGCCCTATTAAACCTTTTTTTCTACATACGAATTATCTATGTATCAGCACTAACCATACCTCCATCCACAAATAATTCCAAACTTCAATGACCTCATCAACAAACCAAAACAACCAATATCATTCCATCACTAACAATCATCTCATCACTCCTACTTCCACTAACCCCTATATTCATCACCCTATTATAACTAAGAATTACAAGCCTTTATCTTGCATCATCCGAACGCAAATCGAACACTTTAATTAAGCTAAATTCTTACATTAGGCCTCGGCAGTTCTCTAACTACTTCTTTGAATTTGCAATTCAACGTAATATATACTTCAAAGCCACATCAAAGGTTTAGGTTCAAACTAGACCAAAGGCCTTCAAAGCCTTAAGCAGGTGTTGAATCACCTAACCTTTGCCACATCTACTAGCCTCACGCCTTTGGAAGAAAAAAAAGGCGTGAGGCCCCGGGAGATCTCCCAACAACTCTCACCTACTAAATTGGTGGGTTTTTATCCCACTACTTCTTAGTTAACAGCTAAGCACCTTAACATTTGGCTTCAATTTAATGGTAAAAAGAGATTGTTAATCTCTGTCTTTGAATTTACAGTTCAATGCTTACCTCAGCCATTTTACCTATGTTCATTACCCGTTGATTATTCTCAACTAACCATAAAGATATTGGTACATTATACCTTATCTTTGGTGCCTGAGCAGGAATAACAGGCACCGCTCTAAGTCTATTAATTCGCGCAGAACTTGGTCAACCAGGAACTCTTATTGGTGATGATCAAATCTACAATGTAATTGTAACTGCACACGCATTCGTCATAATTTTCTTCATAGTTATACCAATCATAATTGGAGGATTCGGTAACTGACTAGTTCCGCTAATAATTGGCGCACCAGATATAGCCTTTCCCCGAATAAACAATATAAGTTTTTGACTATTACCACCATCTTTCCTGCTTTTATTAGCATCATCAGCAGTAGAAGCTGGAGCAGGAACTGGATGAACCGTCTATCCACCTCTAGCAGGTAATCTAGCACATGCAGGTGCCTCTGTAGACCTAACCATCTTTTCACTACATTTAGCAGGGATTTCATCCATTCTAGGAGCCATCAACTTCATTACTACAATTATCAATATGAAACCACCAGCCCTTTCACAATACCAAACACCACTATTCGTCTGATCAGTCATAATTACTGCTGTTTTACTTCTTCTGTCACTTCCAGTATTAGCAGCAGGCATTACTATACTTCTAACAGATCGAAACTTAAATACTACATTTTTTGACCCAGCAGGAGGAGGAGATCCAATCCTATATCAACACTTATTCTGATTTTTTGGACATCCAGAAGTATATATTCTTATTTTACCAGGATTTGGTATAATTTCACACATTGTAACATACTACTCTGGCAAAAAAGAACCATTTGGCTATATAGGGATAGTATGAGCCATAATATCTATTGGATTCCTAGGATTTATTGTTTGAGCCCACCATATATTCACAGTAGGACTCGATGTAGACACCCGAGCTTATTTCACCTCAGCTACCATAATCATTGCTATTCCAACCGGAGTGAAAGTTTTCAGTTGACTCGCCACACTTCATGGAGGAAACATCAAATGATCGCCTGCTATACTTTGAGCCTTAGGATTTATTTTCCTTTTCACAATCGGAGGTCTTACAGGAATCGTATTAGCCAACTCATCCCTAGACATCGTTCTTCACGATACTTATTATGTAGTAGCCCACTTCCATTATGTACTATCTATAGGAGCTGTATTCGCAATCATAGGCGGCTTTGTCCATTGATTCCCACTATTCACAGGATATATACTAAATGACTTATGAGCAAAAATCCATTTCTCCATTATATTCGTCGGAGTAAACATAACATTTTTCCCTCAACATTTTCTTGGCCTATCCGGAATACCACGACGATACTCAGACTATCCAGATGCCTATACAATATGAAACGTAATTTCATCCATTGGCTCGTTTATTTCACTGACAGCCGTCATCCTTATAGTATTTATCATCTGAGAAGCCTTCGCATCCAAACGAGAAGTATCTTCAGTAGAACTTACAACAACCAATCTCGAATGACTTTACGGTTGTCCTCCACCCTATCACACATTTGAACAACCAGTATTCGTTAAATCCCAATCATAAGAAAGGGAGGAATCGAACCCCCTAAAATTGATTTCAAGTCAACCTCATAGCCTCTATGACTTTCTCATAAGATATTAGTAATAATAATTACATAACTTTGCCATAGTTAAATTATAGGTTTAAATCCTATATATCTTACATGCCTTATCCCATACAACTGGGCTTCCAAGACGCCACATCACCTATCATAGAAGAACTAACATACTTTCATGACCACACACTAATAATTGTTTTCCTAATTAGTTCACTAGTACTATACATTATTATTCTAATACTTACAACAAAATTAACCCACACAAGCACAATAGATGCCCAAGAAGTAGAAACTATCTGAACTATCATACCAGCCGCCATTCTAGTACTCATTGCCCTGCCCTCTTTACGCATCCTATACATAATGGATGAGATCTATAATCCATATCTAACAGTGAAAGCTATAGGACATCAATGATACTGAAGTTATGAGTACACAGATTACGAAGACCTAATATTTGACTCATACATAATTCCAACCCAAGATCTAACCCCTGGCCAATTCCGATTACTAGAAGTTGACAATCGAATAGTTCTGCCAATAGAACTACCTATCCGTATACTCATCTCATCAGAAGACGTACTTCACGCATGAACTGTGCCATCCTTAGGATTAAAAGCTGATGCTATCCCAGGACGACTAAACCAAGCCACCCTAACATCAACTCGCCCAGGAGTCTACTATGGTCAATGTTCAGAAATCTGTGGCTCTAATCACAGTTTCATGCCTATTGTCCTAGAAATAACAACACTAAAATATTTTGAAAAATGGTCTTCTATAATGCAATCATTTTTAAGATAACCATAATACATTAAAGTATTAAAGGATTTAAAAATCCCTTAAAACATATGCCACAACTTGATACTTCAACATGATTTCTAACAATCACCCTTATAATTATCTCATTATTCTGCGTATACCAAACAAAAATAATCAACCAAACTATAATCTCCATCATCCAACAAGACAAAAAAGATATCACTTCACAAACCCAACTACCCTGAGAAAAGAAATGAACGAAAATCTATTTGCCACATTCATCACCCCTACCATTATAGGTATTACAACACTACCAATCATTATACTATTCCCATGTCTAATTCTTACCACTCCAAAACGCTGACTGCCTAATCGCATCCAAACCCTACAAATCTGACTAATCCGATTAATTACAAAGCAAATGATAACAATACACAACAAACAAGGCCGAACATGAACACTCATACTCATTTCCCTAATCCTATTTATTGCATCAACAAATCTACTTGGACTATTACCATATTCATTCACCCCAACTACACAACTATCCATAAACATTGGTATAGCTATTCCATTATGATTAGGAACTGTAATTATAGGATTTCGAAATAAACCAAAAACTTCTCTCGCACACTTTCTACCACAGGGCACACCAACCCCACTAATCCCTATACTCATTATTATTGAAACTATCAGTTTATTCATTCAACCCTTAGCCCTAGCAGTACGACTAACAGCCAATATCACCGCAGGCCACTTACTTATTCACCTAATTGGCTCAGCCACACTAGCCCTTTCATCCATCAGCATAACAGTATCAACTATCACATTTACCATTTTATTCCTACTAACAATCCTAGAACTAGCTGTAGCCATAATTCAAGCTTACGTTTTTACACTTTTAGTAAGCTTGTATCTACATGATAATTCCTAATGACCCACCAAACACATGCTTACCACATAGTAAATCCAAGTCCATGACCACTAACAGGAGCCCTATCAGCTCTCCTACTCACCTCAGGCCTAATTATATGATTCCATTTTAACTCCTCCCTACTAGCCCTAATTGGCCTCACATGCATACTTTTAACAATGTTCCAATGATGACGTGATATTATTCGAGAAGGAACATTCCAAGGCCATCATACCCCTGCAGTACAAAAAAGCTTACGGTACGGGATAGTTCTTTTTATTATTTCCGAAGTATTCTTCTTCTTAGGATTTTTCTGAGCTTTCTATCATTCAAGCCTAGCCCCAACCCACGAATTAGGAGGTTGCTGACCGCCCACTGGAATCCATCCTCTAAACCCATTAGAAGTACCCCTACTCAATACATCAATCCTTCTAGCATCAGGAGTATCAATTACATGAGCCCATCACAGTCTAATAGAAGGAAATCGCAAACAAATAATCCAAGCACTATCAATTACAATTGCATTAGGTTTATATTTCACAATCCTTCAAGCCATAGAATATTATGAGTCATCATTCACAATTTCAGACGGCATTTATGGATCAACATTTTTCGTAGCAACAGGCTTTCACGGCCTACATGTAATTATCGGATCAACATTCCTAATTGTATGCCTCCTACGCCAATTTAATTATCACTTCACATCAACACACCACTTTGGATTCGAAGCTGCCGCCTGATATTGACATTTTGTAGATGTTGTATGACTCTTCCTATATGTGTCAATTTATTGATGAGGCTCATATTTTTCTAGTATAATAAGTACTACTGATTTCCAATCATTAAGTTCTGGATAAAACCAGAGAAAAATAATCAACCTCATTATTACACTAATCATCAATACCACCATGTCTACTATCATCGTTCTCATCGCCTTCTGACTTCCCCAACTTTACCTATATCTAGAAAAATCCAGTCCATATGAGTGCGGCTTTGATCCCCTAGGATCGGCACGACTGCCTTTTTCAATAAAATTTTTCCTTGTTGCTATTACATTCCTCCTATTCGATCTCGAAATTGCTCTCCTACTACCACTGCCATGAGCCATCCAACTATCAGACCCCAATACAATATTAATTCTAGCATACTGTTTAATCTTACTTTTAACAGCCGGTCTAGCCTATGAATGACTACAAAAAGGCCTAGAATGAGCCGAATAGGTTTTTAATCTAATTAAGATAATTGATTTCGACTCAATTAATCATGGTGCAAACCCATGAATACCTTATGGCATCAATTAACCTCAACCTAATCGTAGCCTTTTCTCTAGCCCTAGCAGGAGTATTAATCTACCGATCACATCTAATATCAACACTCCTATGTCTAGAAGGAATAATACTATCTCTATTTGTCATAATAGCACTCCTAATTTCCCACTTCCACATATTCTCTGCATCAATAGCACCAATTATCCTACTAGTATTCTCTGCATGCGAAGCAGGTGTAGGCTTAGCACTCCTAGTAAAAACCTCAAATAACTATGGCAATGATTACGTACAAAACCTAAACCTCCTACAATGTTAAAAATCCTAATTCCAACGTTTATATTAATCCCACTCACCTGACTATCTAAAAAACCATGAATTTGACTCAACTCCACCTCACATAGCCTAATTATCAGCGTAGCTAGTTTAACCCTTCTTTACTACAACACAGACCTCAGCCACAACTATAATTCCTCATTCTTCACAGACTCACTATCTAGTCCATTAGTAGTATTATCCTGCTGATTACTACCACTCATAATAATTGCTAGCCAAAACCATTTAACCAAAGAATCCACTAACCGAAAAAAAACCTATTTGACCATACTCATTATTCTCCAACTATCCCTAATCATAGCCTTCTCATCATCAGAGCTAATCATATTTTACGTCCTATTCGAAACTACCCTGATTCCAACTCTAATTGTTATTACACGATGAGGAAACCAAAACGAACGACTTAACGCAGGCCTATACTTCCTATTTTACACCCTAGCCGGATCACTACCCCTCCTAGTAGCCCTCCTATACCTATACAACAACATTGGGTCACTTCACATACTAACCATTTCCATATTACCTACTTCCATATACCCTTCCTTATCAAACTCAATCCTATGATTTGCATGTATAACCGCATTCATAGTAAAAATACCATTATATGGTCTCCACCTATGACTTCCCAAAGCACACGTCGAAGCTCCAATCGCAGGTTCCATAGTCTTAGCAGCTATTCTCCTAAAACTAGGTGGCTACGGCATTATACGAATAACGATCCTCACACAACCAATTACCTCACACCTCTACTATCCCTTCATCATCCTATCAATATGAGGAATAATCATAACAAGTTCAATCTGCCTACGTCAAACAGACCTTAAATCCCTAATCGCCTACTCCTCAGTAAGCCATATAGGCCTAGTAATCATTGCAGCCCTTATACAATCACCACTAAGCTTCATAGGAGCAACAGCCCTAATAGTTGCCCACGGACTAACCTCCTCTATACTATTCTGCCTAGCTAATACAAACTACGAACGAATTCATAGTCGTACCATAATCCTAGCCCGAGGCCTACAAACCATTTTACCCCTAATATGTACATGATGACTCCTTGCAAGCCTAGCCAACCTTGCTCTCCCTCCTACAATTAACCTCCTCGGAGAATTAATAGTTATTGTATCCTCCTTTTCATGATCCAATTTCTCCATCATCTTACTAGGACTCAATACAGCCATCACAGCCCTCTATTCACTCCACATACTAATTACATCACAACGAGGAAAATTCACCCACCACCTACATCCAATCAAACCCTCATTCACTCGTGAACACATCCTAATAACCCTACACCTAATCCCACTATTAATTATCTCTGCCAACCCAAAATTCATTTTGGGGATTACATACTGCAAATATAGTTTAACAAAAACATTAGATTGTGAATCTAAACATAGAAGTTTAAACCTTCTTATATGCCGAGAAAGTTCCAAGAACTGCTAACTCTTGATTCCATACGTAACCAATATGGCTTTCTTACTTTTAAAGGATAACAGCAATCCATTGGTCTTAGGAATCAAAAATTTTGGTGCAACTCCAAATAAAAGTAATTAATTTCACACTTAACACCACCATCCTCTTATCAATCACCATACTAACCTTTCCATTAATCTACAACCTCATCTTCCCAAACAAAACCAACCAATTCCCTTTATATTGTAAAAACGCAGTTAAAACAGCATTCTTCATCAGCTTACCATCACTCCTATTATTTATAAACATAGGCCACGAATCAACAATTACTAACTGACAATGATTCTCAATAGGCTCATTTAACATCTCCATAAGCTTCAAACTAGACTACTTCTCCATTATTTTCATCCCCATTGCATTATATGTAACCTGATCAATCCTAGAATTCTCACTATGATACATACATTCGGACCCTTACATCCACCAATTCTTCAAGTATCTAATCACCTTTCTCTTTACCATAATCATCCTAGTTTCCGCTAACAACCTATTCCAACTGTTTATTGGATGAGAAGGTGTAGGAATCATATCATTTATACTAATCGGCTGATGATACGGGCGTACTGACGCCAACACAGCAGCCCTACAAGCCGTACTATATAACCGTATTGGTGACATTGGCTTCATACTTACTATAGCCTGACTAATAACCAACAATAATTCATGAGACCTCCAACATATCTTCATAACCAACATAGACACACTAGCCTTACTAGGACTTATCATCGCCGCAACAGGCAAGTCAGCCCAATTCGGCCTACACCCATGACTTCCATCAGCCATAGAAGGTCCAACCCCTGTGTCAGCACTACTTCACTCAAGCACTATAGTAGTAGCCGGAATCTTCCTACTCATCCGTTTCCACCCAATATTAAAAAATAACACCACAATCCTAACTACCGCCCTATGCCTAGGAGCAATAACAACCCTTTTTACCGCAATCTGCGCCATCACACAAAATGACATCAAAAAAATCGTGGCTTTCTCAACATCAAGCCAACTAGGATTAATAATAGTAACAATTGGATTAAACCAACCACACTTAGCATTCCTCCATATTTGTACCCATGCATTCTTCAAAGCAATACTATTCTTATGCTCAGGTTCAATCATCCATAACCTAAATGACGAACAAGATATTCGAAAAATAGGAGGACTACTAACACTTCTTCCTATTACCTCATCAGCCCTAATCACAGGAAGCCTAGCATTAATAGGCACTCCATTCCTAGCAGGATTCTATTCCAAAGACTCTATTATTGAAGCCATAAACACATCCTACACCAACACATGAGCCCTAACCCTAACACTCATCGCCACAATATTAACAGCCGTATACAGTATACGAATTATTTACTTCGCATTACTAAACCAACCACGATTCCTTCCCCTATCGCCCATCAACGAAAACAACCCAAACCTTACTAACCCAATTATACGCTTAGCCATAGGAAGTATCTTCGCCGGATTTATCCTAACAATAAACATCCCACCAACATCCATTATTACAATAACAATACCACCCACAACAAAAATATCTGCTCTAACAGTTACCATCCTAGGGCTACTAATTGCTATAGAACTAAACTCTTCAACCAATAAACTACCTACAATACCATTCATCCATACACACAACTTCTCAAACATGCTAGGCTACTTCACCTTCCTATTCCATCGACTATATCCCCTAGCAAACCTTCAATTAGGCCAACATATTGCTACCATACTAATTGATCTAAATTGATATGAAAAAACCGGACCCAAAGGCCAAGCCAATCTTCACAGCAATCTATCTTCATCTATCACTTCGACCCATAAAGGCCTAATTAAAACATACTTTCTATCCTTCATCATCTCCATTATAATAATTATATTAATTACCTAATCACGATCACGTACAATTTCTAAAACAATATAAATAGTAATAAACAAAATTCAACCTAATAAGACTAAAATCCATCCACCACAACCATACAACAAAGACACACCACTAGAATCCTGCCCAACATAATAAACACCAACAGTATCAAACAACTCCACAGCAGTATCAACCTCAACTTCACCTGACATAAAATATCACACTAACTCAATAAACAAAGTAAATAATAATATACTAAAAGCCACCATATTTCCAACCCAACTTTCAGGATATTCTTCAGTAGCTATAGCAGAAGTATAGCCAAAAACTACTAACATACCTCCCAAATAAACTAAAAATACTACCAACCCTAAAAAAGTATTTTCTAAACTCACAACAATTGCACTACCCAAACCTCCACTTACTACAAGACTCAATCCACCATAAATTGGAGATGGTTTAGAAGCAAAAGCAACAAAACCAAAAATAAATAAAACTGAAAATAAAAAAACAACCATTATTTTCATTATTTTAGTATGGACTCTAACCATAACCTATGGCATGAAAAACCACCGTTGTCATTCAACTACAAAAACTAATGTCCAATCTCCGCAAAACCCACCCTATCATAAAAATTATTAATCACATGTTTATCGATCTACCAGCACCATCCAACATCTCTGCCTGATGAAACTTCGGATCACTACTAGGCATTTGCTTAATTATACAAATCCTTACAGGCCTATTCTTAGCAATACACTACACCGCCGATACAACAACAGCCTTCTCATCAGTAGCCCACATCTGTCGAGACGTAAACTACGGCTGACTAATTCGCAACCTTCACGCCAACGGAGCCTCCATATTCTTTATATGCTTATTCTTACATATCGGACGAGGAATCTACTATGGCTCCTATCTCTACAAAGAAACATGAAACATCGGAGTAATTCTTCTCTTAACCGTTATAGCAACCGCCTTTGTCGGCTATGTCCTCCCATGAGGACAAATATCATTCTGAGGAGCAACAGTCATCACCAACCTTTTATCTGCCATCCCATACATTGGAACAACACTAGTAGAATGAATCTGAGGGGGCTTCTCCGTAGATAAAGCTACCTTAACACGATTCTTCGCCTTCCACTTCATTCTTCCATTCATTATCACGGCCCTAGTACTTGTCCACCTCCTATTCCTACATGAAACAGGATCCAACAATCCATCAGGAATCAATCCTGACTCAGACAAAATCCCATTCCATCCATACTACACTATTAAAGATGTATTAGGACTAATATTCATACTATTTACCCTCCTTCTCCTAACCCTATTTTCACCAGATATGCTAAGCGACCCAGACAACTTCTCCCCAGCCAACCCGCTCAACACACCACCACATATCAAACCCGAATGGTACTTTCTTTTTGCATATGCCATCCTACGATCAATCCCAAACAAACTAGGAGGAGTACTAGCACTACTAGCATCAATCCTAATCCTATTAGCTATACCACTCCTACATACATCCAACCAACGAAGCATAATATTTCGCCCAATTTCCCAAACACTCTTCTGAATCCTCACAGCTAACCTACTCATCCTAACCTGAATTGGAGGACAACCAGTAGAAGAACCATACATTATCATCGGACAAGCAGCCTCAATCTCATACTTCCTCCTAATCATCGTATTAATACCCATAGCAGGACTTTTCGAAAACTTCATACTTAAACCCAAATGAAGAGTCCAAGTAATTTAACCAAAATACTGGCCTTGTAAGCCAGCAACGAAGGACCAACCCTTCCTAGGACACATCAAGAAGAAGGCAACAACACCTCACCATCAACACCCAAAGCTGACATTCTAAATAAACTACTTCCTGAAACCCTAAACCCACCACTATGTCATACCTTAATTTTCTATATATTATATTAAGCATCAATATTCAAACATATATAATCACGAGATCATGGCAAGGGGTAAGTACATATAATTCAATAGTACTAAAGACTATAAATCAATGACTTATAGGATATAATTGTATTATATAATACATAAATATGTATATAGTACATTAATATATTTACCCCTAGCATATAAGTAGATACATAACATTCAAAATTACTAAAATACATTAAATTAAATATTCACTATATAATGATTTACACAATAGCATATCTAATATACATTACACTATAATATTACATAACAATAACAACTATAACATTACATAATACATTAATATCATAATTTTACATAATACATATATTGTTGGGTTACATAGACATCACAGTCAATGATTTACGAATCTAAATGATTTACTCACTAGCATATCATCACCATCAGTTATACCTTAATCCTCACCTCACGAGAGATCACCATCCCGCCATCTTAAGGCTTACGATCCTTCAGAGCAAGCCCATCAACTGTGGTCGTACCTAGACAGCTTTTACTGGCTACTGGTTGCTACTTCAGGTCCATTAAGTCCTATTCAGCTAATTCATGCTTTTCGTCGAGGCATTTGTGATGACTTGAGTGCTATTTGTCTCGTATCGCGGCATCTGGTTGAGAGGTAACTGGCATTGAGGGGATTTTTTTTTTGGGGAGGTTTATCAACTGGGCGGGAGCCTGGAGGTCGCCAATGTCGTATTTGATTAACATTAAATGAATGATACACAGTTATTGTTGAATAGGTTAGTTTAAATTAATGATTTTAAGACATATAATTAATTTAAGTGATAATATGGGATACATTAATAGTTCTTAGATAAGTAAAAAGTACATTTAAGATTAATTATATAAGGAAATTAAGTCAATGATTTTAAGACAT